TCTTGTGATCGGTTTAGTAGGCGTTTTCTTTTATGGTTCATATTCCGGATTGGGTTCATCCCTGTAGTAATCTGATGAATTGAGTTGTAGATATGAAAGCGTAAGAACTCAACGGATTCCCTTCTTTGTTTGTCTGATTTAAGGTAGAAGGTCCCGTTGAGTTCTTAATAATTATAATATTTTTTTATAAGTTCATTGACGAAGTTCTATTTACTCAACAAATTTTCCCCTCCTCTTTTGTTTGTCCACCACTTTTTATAGTATACGTAATTATTAATTATTGTAATAGAATTTATAATATAATAATTAATAAAATACGCAATAACTCCAAAAAACGTTCTGATACATCTGTAAAAAACAGAAACTAACACTAGGAATGTTTGACGAACAGTATAAAGAATCATTATTATTTCGACACAAGAAAAGGATTTTTCACACCCCTTTTCTTGTGTCGAAGACTAGGAAGACGAATAAACCCTCCCAGAAATATTTGCTCCCTTCATTTATATTTATCCGTTCTATTTTCCGTTTACTTTTGGATAGGATCTAGCCAAAGTGAAATGTATTAGAATGAAATGCATTTTTTACATTTCAATCTGACAATAGCAACATAGCCCCAATTTTGAAAAAAAAAAAGAAGGGGTCAAGTCAAATAGTCTTTCTATATACTATGTCTAGGAATGTCGTACAAGGAATTCCCGGCATCTCATAGAAAAAGAGTCTAAAAGAACAAAATTATTTTTCTAATTTCATTTTTTATCATAGATAATTGCTAATGCTTTTTACAAACTTGATGTCGATAAATACGACAGTCTAGAAATTCATTTCGGACAATTGAACCTTCTCGAACTGTTTCTTTTTAAGAACCAAAAAGATTTGTGCCAAAATCACAGATGCGAAGAAGAACAAAAGACCTTGTACACGTAATGGATCTTGAAGTACTATTTCTGCATCTCCCTGACCAAATCCGCCCACATTAGGATTACTTGTCAACGGTTGATCCAATTTGATAGATTCACCTTCTGAAACAAGAAGTTCTGGCCCCGGAGGGATAATATCAACCACTTGCCGTCCATCCGATGCATCCGCTATGGTTATTTCGTATCCCCCCTTCTTTTCTTTTCGTAGGATTTTGCTTACTATACCTGATGCTGTAGCATTATAAACTGTATTGTTACTCTTGCTCCCATCAGGATAAATTTGGCCCCTTCCTCTGTTTCCGCCTACGTATATAGGATATTTTAAGAAGTGAATGTCTTTCTTAGTAGCGGGGTCGGGGGAAAGAATAGGAAAGGTGATTTCACTATATTTCTGACCAGGAACAGGGCCTATGACAAGAATATTTTTTTGGTTGGGGCGATAACTCTGAAAAGACAGATTGCCCATCTTTTCTTTTATCTCGGGGGAAATACGATCGGGAGGGGCTAATTGAAAACCCTCTGGTAAAATAAGAACAGCCCCTACATTCAAACCCCCCTTTTTACCATTAGCAAGAACTTGTTTCAGTTGCATATCATAGGGAATTCGAACAACTGCTTCAAATACAGTATCGGGAAGTACCGCTTGTGGAACCTCAATATCCACTGGTTTATTAGCTAAATGGCAATTGGCGCATACAATACGTCCAGTGGCTTCTCGTGGATTTTCATAACCCTGCTGTGCAAAAATGGGATATGCATTTGAAATGGATGTACGAGTTATGATATATATCATGAGCGATATGGAAATAGATCGAGTAATCTGTTCCTTTATCCAAGAAAAAGTATTTCTAGTTTGCATGGTCCAACCATTGATCCCGAAAATTTCTACAATAAATTGGGGTAGGTCACTAATGGAGTTTCCTATCCACGATTCTGTTATTTACTGGAATAATAATAATTTGACTGGATTAATATATAGGAATATAGGATGAATCTCCGGGATGGGTAGAAATATAAAGTTTTTTTTTTTTTCAATGCTTTGCTTATGTACAACTGCAAAGTAATAAGAAACATTATAATTAGATTAGGTAGATAATTTTTCAGTCATTCATTGAATGATAAATCACTACAAGTGACGGAGATACGCGATTTAAATAACGGAAAATCCAATATTTTAAAATTGTATCTAGAATGACTGGAAAAGTGGAAACAAGGCCAGATATAATTTGATCATTATGAACAAATCCAAAATCCTTGTAGACAAAGCCAATCAGCAGTTCCCAACCATGGGGCGAATGAAATCCGATACATAAATCAGTTAATAAAAGAAGAGAAAAAGCTTTTATTGTGTCACTTAAGTTATATAGGAATTCCTGAGCCCAAGAGTTAAGAATAACAAGTTCTTTATTACCCAAAATAGAATAACCACTTAGAATAACGAAACAGATTATATTTGTCGAGAAGTGCAAAATCGTATGAATACGACCCTCATTGTATATCTTGATTAATTGGATTGTTTCTTTGTGAATTCCTATACGAAGGTTTTGTAGATGTGTCTCCGAGTATTCCTTGATCATTTCCTCTAAGAGGAGGAGTTCCTTTAATTCTTTGAATTTTTCTAGAATACTATTTTCTTCAATATCATTCAAAAAAGTTTCGGATTGCCTAGTATTCCACCAATTTGTAATCCATGATTCCAGACTTTTTTGAAATGAGAGCGAAATCCACCAAGGCAAAAATACTATAGATGCAAGATAGAAAAGAGGAGTTAATGCTTTCTTTTTTGCCATTTTTTCATCTGTGAATTGTTAATGAATCTTATTCGTCGACTTTATGTAATCTAATATTTCTCTCACGCATCAGTTCTATTACAAGTTATCGAATCTATGAATCTATTCACTCTTTTTTATTATTATTTTTTTTTATTGTTCCATATATGTCTGCTTTGACTCGAATGGATGTTCTGAAGAAATTTCAATTAAGTTATGTTATAGAAAAAGAGGATTCTTGCGTTTTTGCCCTCCTGCTGAGAAAGCATGCATTTGTCGGCTCATTTCTTAAAATACTTCAATTGGTACACGCAAGAAATAGGCCAATTCAGCAGCTTTTTGTTCCATTTCCCGTGGAGTAAAATTCTCATCAGTACGAGTCAATGGAATGGCTCCCTGGCCTTTGATATCCATATAAAGGACACGACGAGCATAAATACCCTCTTTAACTTCTACTCTGACGGACTGAATATCTTTTATAAGAAATCGGAGGAAGACCCGACGATTTTTTCCAGGAAATCCCCAACGAAAAATACACACTATTCCGTCTTTTCTATCAAATCGATCATAACCACTACCTACATTCCACGAAATTGTGCACCACAAATAAGAGCTAATAAAAAGACCCGCGATCCCATAGAAAGACATCACAATTCCTTGTGGAAAAAAAACGATTTCCTGAGACGGAAATAAAGATATCAAATTTCTACCAAGATAACTCGAGGTTCCAACCAACAAGAATCCTAATGAACCTAAAAAAAGGATAACAGCCCAGCAGAAATTACTTGTTTTTCGAGCCCCTGTTATAGGTTCTATCCATATATGTTCTGATCGACAACTCATACTTGATCCAGTTGCTTTTTTTTTTGAATTGAGAGAATACCCCCAAATGAATTTTATTTTAGTCCTTTTGTTTCCGAAGTAACTCGCATCAACTAGCACTAGTTTGATGTGAACCTTTAGGAGTAATTCATTAAATTGGTTAGATCTAAACTAATAACATACCCTTCGTATGATCTCACTAAAGATAGCCACATGCATATAGATAGACCAACTTTACAATTCAGCCGTCCGCCAATTCGGGTCTATTTGAAAATAGCTAGAATATAGCATTTTGGGAGATTTTCGTCGGAAGACGCTTATACCATATTTTGCTAAAAGGATATCTGTGTTATGATACAAGCGTCAGTTTAAAAATGAGATTTTGTGCCCTCGGCTCTAAACAATCTTGTTTTTTTGAACATGAAGAAATAAAGAAGCCATTGCGATTGCCGGAAATACTAGGCCTACTAAAGGGACCAAAACAGAGGGAAAGTTAAGAGTTGTCATAGAATGGGTACCTCGCTTTACTATTTGTACCTGTTATTATTATTTAGATTTTATATTTATAGAATATAAAGATATTATATATAAAGATATCTTATATCTTATTATAAGTATAATTTGATAATTCTAAATTGGAATTATTATTACTTAATATCTCTCTAATCTATTCTAATTCTAAATGAGTATATAATGTAGTTTTTCATCCCTATACATGAAAGATTTGAAAGGATATGGATGAGATATTATTTGATTCATTTTTTTCTCTTGTCTTCAAATTTAATTTACTAAGCAAAAAGTTTCTTAAAAATGAATTAGATTCTATTTATTTAGTTTTATATATTTATTTATTTAGTTTTATATATTAAAGGGTTTGTTAGAATCCCATACAGCAGGGATTCTTAGTCAAAATAGGATTATCGTAAGGTATAGAAAGATAAAATTATATTATTCCGATAAACTAATTACTTGTTTGCTCAAAATAATTCAACTTCATGTTCTAATTTTGATTCAAAGGAAAGAAAGTGTGGAGTTGAAATAACTCACTCAGAACGCTTTTTAAAGGATTACGTGGTACGATTAGATCGAATAAGCCCTTCTGGAATAAATACTCAGCCGCTTGTGAACCTTCGGGTACTGTTTTATTTAATGTTTGTTCAATTACTCTTTTACCCGCAAAGGCAATGTAGGCATGGGGTTCGGCAATAATGATATCCCCCAACATACCAAAACTAGCTGTCACCCCGCCGGTAGTAGGAGATGTAAGGATTGGTACATAGAATAACTTTTTATTTGATTGATAATCATATAAAGCAGCAGATATTTTAGCCATTTGCATCAAGCTCAAACTTCCTTCTTGCATGCGTGCCCCTCCGGAAGCACACACTATAATAAGAGGTAGAAATTCTTTAGTGGCGTATTCAATCAAACGGGTAATTTTCTCCCCAACTACGGATCCCATACTACCCCCCATAAACTGAAAATCCAT